GTGCCTGGGTTAGTATATATATCATGAGCGATACGGAAATGGATCGAGTAATCTCTTTCTTTATCCAAGAAAAGGTATTTTTAGTTTGCATGGTCCAATCATTGATCCCGAAAATTTCTACAATAAAATTAGGTAGGTCGCTAGTATAGTTCCCTATCTATAATTTTGCTATTTACTTAAATATTAAATATAAATAATTTTACTGGAATATTGGAGGAATCCCTTGGATGGGTAGTAAGTACAATTTTGAATGTTTTGCTTATGTACAAAGTAACAAATATTATAATTGGATCGTTCGATCACTTTTCAGTCATTCATTGAATGATAAATCACTACAAGTGAAGGAGATACACGATTTAAATAACGAAAGATCCAATATTTAAAAATTGTATCTAAAATGACTGGAAAAGTAGAAACAAGACCGGATATAATTTGATCATTATGAGCAAATCCAAAATCTTTGTAGACAGAGCCAATCATTAATTCCCAACCGTGGGGCGAATGGAATCCTATACATAAATCAGTTAATAAAAGAATAGAAAAAGCTTTTATTGTGTCGCTTAAGTTGTATAGGAATTCTTGAAACCAAGAGTTAAGAATAACAAGTTCTTCATTACCTAGAATAGAATAACCACTTAGAATACCGAAACAGATTATATTTGTCGAGAAGTGTAAAATTGTATGGATGCGATCCTCGTTGTGCATCTTGATCAATTGGATCGTTTCTTTGTAGATTTCGATGCGAGGCTTTTGTAAATGTGTTTCCGGGTATTCCTTTATCATTTCGTCCAAACGTAAGAGTTCCTCTAAGTCTATGAATTCTTTTAGAATACTCTTTTCTTGAATATCATTCAAAAAAATTTCGGATTGCCTAGTATTCCACCAATTAGTAAACCAAGATTCCAGACTTTTATTAAATGAGAGAGAGATCCACCAAGGCAAAAATACTATAGATGCAAGATATAGAAGGGAAATTAATACTTTCTTTTTTGCCATTTTTTCGTCTGTGAATTTAAAAATTTTTAATGAACGCACCTCATTCGTCGACTCTATATGATACTAATATTTCTATCAAGCATAAGTTCTATTACAAGTCATCGATGTATTTCCGGATTTTTTTGTGATTCAGTACAGCGGTTAGTCCTTGAATTTAGAAAGAATATAGAATAAGAAAGAGCCCTCTTCAAATTAATAGTAGTCAGATTTCGAGACGAAAGAACTCCCGTTCTATCAAAATATCAAATATTTAGAAAAAAAAATTCTTTCCTTTATGATGAAATGTTTTGTTTTGATATATGATGAATCTATCATTTAGATTTGTTACTGAATTGAGTTAAGTGGATTTACATACGCATAAAAAAAATTGTGGACATAAACAATTTAGTTTTAGAATTGTTTCATATACGTTTGCTTTGGCTCGAGTAAGCGTTCTGAAGAAACTTCAGTTAAGTTATGCTATAGAAAAAAAGATGATTCTTGAGTTTTTTATCTCTTGCAAAGTATTCATTCTTCAGTTCCTTTTTTCAAAATACTTCAATTGGTACACGCAAGAAATAGGCCAATTCAGCAGCTTTTTGCTCAATCTCTCGTGGAGTAAAATTCTCATCAGTACGAGTCAAGGGAATGGCTCCTTGTCCTTTTATTTCCATATAAAGGACACGACGAGCATAAATACCCTCTTTAATTTCTATTCTGATGGACTGAATGTCTTTCATAAGGAATCGGAGGAATATGCGACGATTTTTTCCAGGAAATCCCCAACGAAAAATACACACTATGCCCTCTTTTATATCGAATCGATCATAACCACTACCTACATTCCACGAAATTGTGCACCACAAATAGGAGCTAATAAAAAGACCTGCGATCCCATAGAAAGACATCACGATACCTTGTGGAAAAAAAATTATTTGCTGAGAAGGAAATAAAGATATAAAATTCCTACCAAAATAACTGGACGTTCCAACCAATAAAAACCCTAATGAACCTAAAAAAAGAATAAAGGCCCAACAGAAATTACTTGTTTTTCGAGACCCCGCTATAAGTTCTACCCATATACGTTCTGATCGCCAACTCATACTCTAACTAGACCTAGTTGCATTTTATTGGAATTGGGAGAATAACAAAAATAATTTTTTTTTACTTTTTTTTGTTTCCGAAGTAACTCTCATCAACCAGCACTATTATGATGTGAACCTTTAGGGATAATTCATCGAATTTCTTAGATCCAAACTAAAATAATAACATCCCTTTCATATGATTTCCTAATACATATAGATATATTGACTTTACATTTCAGAAATTCTCCCCGATCCCGATCTATTTGAAAATAGTTATAATTCATTTATCATGTTTACACATACATAAGAGCTTATGCCCGAAGGAAGCCGCATATTATACCATATTTTACTAAATAGATATCCGTGTTATGATCCAAGTAAGTCTTGAAAAAAAAAAATATATATATAAGATTTGTCCTTGTTGTATCTAAAAAATCTTGTTTTTTTGAACATAAAGAGATAAAGAAGCCATTGCAATTGCCGGAAATACTAAGCCCACTAAAGGCACAAAAATGGAGGGGAGACTGTTGAGAGTTATCATAGAATGGGTACCTCGATTTAATATTTGTACCTGTTATTTATTGTTATATTTATTGTTTTATATTTGAACCTTATCCTTATATTGTTATAAAGATATCTTATAATTCATATATAATTGTTATATTATACTAAGTATACCTAAGTGAGTATATATATACTTAATAGGGATAGGGAGTCTATAAGTATATGTTTTAAGAAATATATATTAATTAATAAAATACAATAAATATATAAATAAATGGACCTATTCATCTTTCTACATGTTTCTAATTCATCTTTCTACATGTTTCTACATGAAATATATATATACGATAATCCACCCTTTTTATATTCGTATTAGTAGTTATTATCTTTTCTTGTCTTATAAATTTCATAATTTAATAAAATTTTAAAGTATTTCCTAAAAACTCCCAAAGAATTCGTTATAATACGATCCAACAAAAAGGATTCTTAGTGGGGGATTGTTTTCGGGAGATATAGAAAGATGCAAGACCTTGTTAACTAATTCCACGGAAGAAAGCGAAAGAATTCACTCTTTTATTTTGAAAGAATTCACTCTTTTGTTTAATAGAGATTTCCTAGTTAGTATTAGTAACCAGGAATATCGATAAAAAAACGATCCGGATGGTTCTTTCTACAATTCAATCTTATGTTACCAAAGTCAAAATCCATTCTTCGGATTTTGACTTTGATTCCTATAAATTAAATAACTACTTGATCACCACACATAAAAAAATTTATTAAGTTTTATTAAATTAATACTCTTATTAAATATTAAATTAAGACTCTAAGGCTCTAATCTAATTTTCATTCAAAGGAAAGAAAGCATGTAGCCGAAATAACTCACTCAGAACGCCCTTTAAAGGATTACGTGGTACGATTGGATCGAATAAGCCCTTATGGAATAAATATTCAGCCACTTGTGAATCCTCAGGTACTGTCTTATTCAATGTTTGTTCAATTACTCTTTTACCTGCAAATGCAATATAAGCATTGGGTTCGGCAATAATGATATCTCCCAACATACCAAAACTAGCCGTCACCCCGCCTGTGGTAGGGGATGTAAGGATTGCTACATAAAATAACTTTTTATTTAATTGATAATCATATAAAGCGGAAGATATTTTAGCCATTTGCATCAAGCTCAAGCTTCCTTCTTGCATGCGTGCTCCTCCGGAAGCACACACTAGAATAAGAGGTAAAAATTGATTGGTAGCATACTCGGCCAAACGTGTGATTTTTTCGCCCACTACAGATCCCATACTACCACCCATAAACTGAAAATCCATAACACCAATTGCTACGGGAATACCATTTAGTTGACCTGTGCCTGTTTGAACAGCCTCAGTTAATCCTGTATTTTTTTGATAAGAATCAATACGATCTTTATAAGGTTCCTCCTCCGAATGAAATTCAATGGGATCCAGAGAGACCATGTCTTCGTTCATAGGATCCCAAGTACCGGGATCAATCGAAAGTTCGATTCTATCAAAACTACTCATTTTCAAATGACATCCACATTGTTCACAAATATTCATTTTTGATTTTAAAAATTTCTTATAATTTAATCCATAACAATTTTCGCATTGAATCCACAAATGCCTGTATTTTTGAGTTACATTTAAATTATTAGAACTTATACTAAAATCACTATCATCTGTGCTAGTTTTTATACTGGAACTCTCGCTTTTACTACTATTTACGCTTTCGCCACAAATGTAACTATAAATGTAGCTGTCACTGTAATTGTTACTGTTGCTTAAAATATAACTATCAATACAAATTTGAGAACCAAGATAACTGTCAATACAACTATTAATGTGATTATTCCAACTATGATGAGAATTAGTATCATACATGTAACGATCGTGGCGAGTATCGTCACTTTGGGGTGCATTATTCATATAACTAGAAGTCTGATAACTATAAAAAGAACTTTTTAGTTCACTTAGAAAAGAACGGTTGTTGTCAATCTCAAAATTTTGATTTTCAATATCAAAATATATGGAATAACTGTCCCTATTACTATCCCTAACGAAAAAAGTGTCATCAGATATGAAATTCCGAATGTATCTGTCGCCGACTAAATGATCAACATTACTGTAATTAGACTTGTCGCTAAAATTTAAAATGTCTTTATCCATATCATTTAAAATTGGATCTTCACTTACACTGGTATTTTCAAAAGGACCAAGACTGTCCATTGATTTACTTAGCCTACACCTGTATTCTAACTCCCCGTTAAACAACATCGAATCGAACCGCCATTTTTCCATAGAACTTTCTTGCCCCTCATTTCCATGAAAATACAATAGATGAATAGTCATTCGATGAAAATCATTTGAATATTCCGATCAGAATAAGCATATAAATCCAATCACTAGGGTTAGTAACTAATAA